AAGCAAATTGACTTATTAGGAAAAGTAAGAAGGTCAATTAAAGGTACTACTACAAAAAACTGAAAAAAAACAAACTTCGAGCTCGAAGAAGAATTTTTCGAATAAATTGTCATATAACTATTGGATTGAAAGATATATCTATAGATATTATAGATTAGGATAGAGTATGAAAGACGCAAGCCATATTATGTTATGCTATTTTATGCTTAAAAAAAACCGTAAAGTATACCCAGATAGGACGTGTCATTTTATGTATTTTATGTATAGTAGTGGAGGGTTATGGGACAAAAAATAAATCCGCTCGGTTTCAGACTTGGTGCAAACCAAAGTCATCATTCTCTTTGGTTTGCACAACCAAAAAATTATTTCGAGAGTTTAGAAGAAGATCAAAAAATACGAGATTATGTCAAGAATTATGTAAAAAAAAATATGAGAATGTCTTCTGGTGTTGAAGGAATTGCACAAATAAAGATTCAAAAAAGAATTGATCTGATCCAAATCATAATCTATATGGGATTCCCAAAGTTTTTAATAGAAGGAGAAGGTAAGCCTCGAAGAATTGAAGAATTACAGATAAATGTACAAAAAAAACTTAATTGTGTGAACCAAAAACTCAACATTGCTATTACAAGAATTGCAAATCCTTATGGACACCCTAATATTCTTGCAGAATTTATAGCCAGACAATTAAAGAATAGAGTTTCATTTCGTAAAGCAATGAAAAAAGCTATTGAATTAAGCGAACAGGCGGGTACAAAAGGAATTCAAGTACAAATTGCGGGACGTATCGACGGAAAAGAAATTGCACGTGTTGAATGGATCAGAGAAGGTAGGGTTCCTCTACAAACCATTCAAGCTAAAATTGATTATTGTTCCTATACAGTTCGAACTATTTATGGGGTATTAGGCATAAAAATTTGGATATTTGTAAACGAAGAATAAGAAGCTTTTCCTTATCTTTATCTGCTGGTGATAAAACAAAAAATGAGCAATTTTTTAAGGTTGAATTAAAAATTCAAAATTCGATTAATCATTTGATATTGATGTAATTGCTATGCTTAGTGTGCGACTCGTTGGTTTTTTAGAGTGGGTAGGATTCACAACAAAAAAATAACTATCGAGCTAATAACCAACTCATCGCTCCGCATTATGTGGATCTAAAGAACCAATCAAGATATACAAAATATAAGGAAAAATATGATATATTGGTGATATCATTATAGCAACTGTCAAATATTGCAAAAAAAAAGAAAAACTAATTGGATTATGAGTTGTGAAGCAATAAGAATATACGGATAAGTGGAAGGATGAAAGAAAGAGAGAAAAAAAATATCAATGATATCCGATTCTAATATGTAAGGTCTATGAGTCATTTCAGAAAAGGGTAATGTAAGAAAGCAGCAATACTAAAAAAATCCATAAGTAAATGAATATATTCTAATTAGATAAATATATCCATAGAACAAACAAATCAAGAGCCCCGAGTCAATAAAAACTGAGAAGGTTGACTCAAGAAAAAATAAAATTTTATTAGGAGCTTCATTGTAGAATTAAGACCTAACCATTAATTGAGAAGCGATGGGAACGACGGAACCTGTGAATACATAAGATTCGGAATCTTAATGATTCATTGGATGGGATGGCGAACGAATCAAAGACAAATCCATTTATTCTGAGGAGTCTCATAGGGCTAAACCCTACGTCTGAAATAGATAATGAACGAGTAAATATTCGCCCGCGAAAATTTTTATTTTATTGTGAATTTAGAAATTTGGACCAATCCGATATGATAATAAACAGAAAAACAAAATAAAGATTCATTATAACCTTACCTTATATTATAAATAACAAAACATTATTATACAGTTCTATATGGGTAGCAAAAATTGTCTATAATATAGAATATAAAATAGAAATAGAATACATGTTTAGTTATATATCAAAACAAGATATATACTAATTTCCAATAGACCAAATAAATTCGATGAAATCTCAAAAAACACCACGATTCAGTATATTTATATTCTATTATTCATTATTCTATTATTCATTAGAAAAATAAATAGAAAAATAAATGCATATTCTTTTTAATCGTTTGATTCGCGAGGAGCCATATGAGGTGAAAATCTCATGTATGGTTCTGTAGTAGAGATGGGATTGAAAAAAAACCATCAACTATAACCCCAAAAGAACCAGATTCCGTAAACAACATAGAGGAAGAATGAAAGGAATATCCTATCGAGGTAATCATATTTCCTTCGGTAGATATGCTCTTCAGACACTTGAACCCGCTTGGATCACATCTAGACAAATAGAGGCAGGACGCCGGGCAATGTCACGAAATGCCCGGCGTGGTGGAAAAATATGGGTACGCATATTTCCAGACAAACCAGTTACAGTAAGACCTACAGAAACACGTATGGGGTCGGGAAAAGGATCTCCCGAATATTGGGTAGCTGTTGTTAAACCGGGTAGAATACTTTATGAAATGAGTGGAGTCACAGAAAATATAGCCAGAAAAGCTATTTCAATAGCAGCATCCAAAATGCCTATACGAACTCAATTCATTATTTCGGGATAATAATTCGAACCAAAGCAAAGAAAAAGAAGTCTTTGGAATGAAAAAACAATTGCAATTGTAGGTTTGGTTTCTTTTTTTTTAGACAAACAATATTTCTAATATTTCGTTTTGACTTCGACCTTTGCACTGAAAGAACAAATCAAAAATGATATGATTCAACCTCAAACCCATTTGAATGTAGCCGATAATAGCGGGGCCCGCGAATTGATGTGTATTCGAATCATAGGAGCTAGTAATCGACGATATGCTTATATTGGTGACATTATTGTTGCTGTAATCAAAGAAGCAGTACCAAACACACCTTTAGAAAAATCAGAAGTGATCAGAGCTGTAATTGTACGTACTTGTAAAGAATTCAAACGTAACAATGGTATGATAATACAATATGATGATAATGCTGCGGTTGTCATTGATCAAGAAGGAAATCCAAAAGGAACTAGAATTTTTGGCGCGATCGCACGAGAATTGAGACAGTTAAATTTCACTAAAATAGTTTCATTAGCACCCGAGGTATTATAAAACAAGACCAGGATATTTTTATCTATTTGAATGAAATAAATTAATTAATAGATTATGTCTCACGCATATACCTTTTTAATTCGAAACGGATACTTTTCTTTAATTCTTTAATTCTTTATAAGAAGTCATAAAAAAAAAATGAAATGAAAATAAAAAATAGCATGTGAATTATATGAAAAGTCAAGGGCAACAATCATTTTAGTTTATCATGGGAAAGGATACGATTGCTGACATAATAACCTCTATACGAAATACTGATATGAATAGAAAGGGAACGGTTCGAATACTATCTACTAACATCACCGAAAACATTGTTAAAATACTTTTACGGGACGGATTTATTGAAACCGTGAGAAAGCATCGGGCGATTGACAAGGATTTTTTAGTTTTAACTCTACGACATAGAAGAAATAGAAAAGGATCATATAAAACTATTTTGAATTTAAAACGGATCAGCAGGCCCGGTCTACGAATCTATTCTAATTATCAAAAAATTCCGAGAATTTTAGGAGGGATGGGGATTGTAATTCTTTCTACTTCTCGAGGTATAATGACAGATCGAGAGGCTCGATTAGAAAGAATTGGCGGAGAAATTTTGTGTTATATATGGTAATCTTTCTGATATACGAATTCTATGAGAAACTTACATATATATTGGTGAAAAAAGAGAGAAAAAAAAACAAATTTCTAATGTTACTCCTCGTCCATTAGTTAATACGTGAAGGGTTTTCAAAACTCAAATAAGAATAGAATAAACGAAAAAATGGCTTTATGATGATTTAGTTTCAATTAATGCATCACTTCCCAACGGTATATTCCGGGTTCGTTTAGATAATGAAGATCTGATTTTAGGTTATGTTTCAGAAAGGATTCAACATAGTTTATACATATACTACTTAAAGTTAAAGTAAAAACAAAAAAACAGAAGTAAGTCATTTTTTGAGTCAACCGGAGGGCATATAATTTATAGACCCCAGAACAAAGATTAGAATGATTAGACTATTTTTTCAACTTCAACATTCCTTTTTTAGGGGATACAATTAGAAGTTCTAAATTTCAGGAAAACATATTTTCTTCCAATAAAATAGATTCAGAATTAAGTTAAGGAATGAAAAATATGAAAATAAGGGCCTCTGTTCGTAAAATTTGCGAAAAATGTCGACTGATTCGTAGGCGAGGACGAATTATAGTAATTTGTTCCAATCCAAGACATAAACAAAAACAAGGATAATATTTCCAAAAACAAAAAAGAGAGCTTTCTAAAGCTAAAGGACCAGATACGCAAATAAAAAAATGGAATTTCAATTAAAATTAGAAAATTCCATTTCATATTCAATATATTATATTGAATATGAAATATAAACAATTGAAATGGAAATATAAATAATGAAATATAAATAATTAAAGTAGAAATAGGTTCTATAGAAATATAGAAATTAATTTAGAATTCATTATATAATTCTATAATATATAAATGAATTCTATAAAAAATATAATAAATATTGAAATAAATAAATATTGAAATAAAAGATTTGTTTTTGACATTAAATGGATATATCCATATTTCTCTGACTTATATTTATGAGATAATAAAATATGGCAAAACCTATACCAAAAATTCGTTCACGTAGAAATGGACGTATTGGTTTACGTAAGAATGCGCGTAGAATACCAAAGGGAGTTATTCATGTTCAAGCTAGTTTCAACAATACCATTGTGACTGTTACAGATGTACGGGGTCGGGTGATTTCTTGGTCCTCCGCCGGTACTTGTGGATTCAAGGGTACAAGAAGGGGGACACCCTTTGCCGCTCAAACCGCAGCGGGAAATGCTATTCGGACAGTATCGGATCAAGGTATGCAACGAGCAGAAGTCATGATAAAAGGTCCCGGTCTCGGGA